CCAATTAAATTCCAATCTGTTTGATAATAATATACATTATCAGAAATTAAAGGATAATTTACTGAAATAGTTTTTCGATTTTTTTCATTACCTTGATTATCTAAAATAGAAATATCAGAATAAAATTGGGAAATAGTTTTATTTTTTGTGTAAGTAATCCAAAAATCATTTATACGTGCTGATGTTTTTGGAACAACTGTTAATTGACCATTATTTAATATATTTTGAATATGAAAAGTTTCTGTTTTAGGAACAATTTCTTGAGCTTTAAATCCAAATAATGAACCAATAATTGTTCCTACTAAAACTAAAATCATACTAAGATGCACAATGATAGGTGCAATTCGACCAATTAAACCTTTATAGCAGTAAATAATATTCTTTTGTTGAAAAATTGAATATTTATTATCTTTAATTCGTAATAAAATTTTGTTAAAAGAAAAATTATTTAAGATGGTAGAAAATTTTAATCTATAAAATTGTCCTGTTGTTCTAAAAAATTGACATCGACGAGCAATTTTCAATGATGGAAGCTGTTGTAAAAAGGTACAAGAAATTAAACTTATTCCAAACAATAAAATAAGAATAAAAAACCACCAAGTTTTATAGACATGATCAAGACCAAATTGGAGAATTCGATCCCAAGTTAAAAATCCAAAAACAGGATTTGTTAATGGGTAATTTATTTTATAAGTTTCAATAGATTGATCTTGTTCAATTATTGTTCCCGCAATACTACAAAAACTTATTAATAATAAAATGAAAATCGCAAATCTTAGATCTGCGAGTAATCGGAAAATTTTTTGTTTCATCTAATATGTTTATTAATTTAAATATATAGTTTTAGAAGAAGCTAATCGGATTCGTCCTGAAGAAGCCCAATTTTGTAATTTTACCATTTGATTACTTTCTAAATTTGCTAATGGAATTAATTCAGTTAAGGCCATAGAAATATCATCTGTTGTGAATTCACGTTTTTCATAGAAAGCATGATACATACCTTCAATAATACTTTGTCGAATTTCAGCGCCTGAAAATGATTCAGATAATTCTGCAAGTTTATTGTAATCAAAAGATTCCCAACTATTGGGTCTAAATTCTTGAATATGAATTTTAAAGATTTCTTCACGTTCTTCTTTTTTTGGTAAATCTAAGAAGAAAATTTCATCAAATCGACCTTTTCGAATAATTTCTAATGGTAATAAATCAATATTATTTGCTGTTGCAATTACAAAAACTGGTTTTTTCTTTTCAGATAACCAACTAACAAAGGTAGCTAAAACTCGGTTACTTGTTCCACTGTCACCTTTACTTTCGGTACTACTAAAAGCTTTATCAATTTCGTCAATCCATAAAATACAAGGAGAAATTGTTTCAGCTACGTTAATCATTTGACGAAGTCTTGATTCAGATTCACCAACAATTCCACCAAATAATTTCCCAACATCCAATTTTAATAAAGGTAATTGCCATTCATTAGCAATAGCTTTTGCCGTTAAAGATTTTCCAGTTCCTTGAATTCCAACTAATAATAATCCACGTGGAGTTGGTAAACCATAATTTGAAGCTTGAAGTCCAAAGGCTGTTTTTCGCTTTCTAAGCCAGTCTTTTAAATTATCTAAACCTCCAAGATTAGTAATTTTTTCATCTACAGAAGTATATTCAAGAATTTCAGTTTGACTTATTATTTGTTTCTTTTCACTAAGTAAAATTGCAATACTATTATTATCGATTGTTTTATAAGTAGCAATAATTTTGGATAAAACTCGTCTTATTCTCTCTAAGGATAAACCTTGACAAGCTCGAGTTAAATTTTCAAATAATTGTGGATCAATTTGAATATTTAGCGAAGTAACTAAACGATCCAATTCTTGACTAATTTCATTTTCTAGTGGCAATTGAAATTGTAAAACCGTTAATAAATCTTGTAATTCTTTCGGAATAGTCAAATCTGAACCAATAATAATAATTGTTTTTGGTTGTAATTTTAAAATTCGACTAATATTTCTTAATTTTCTTGAAATAGAAAGATCTGTTAAAAATCGATTAAAATCTTTTAAAATAAATAAAGCAGGTGTTTCTGAACTTAATCTTTCAACTAGTTCAAGTGCTTGTAAAGGGTTTCTTTTAGCAAATCCTTCATTATTTGGATTATTTGTATATCCATCAACAAAGTCCCAACTATAAATACTTCGGTTTAAATTAGTTTTTATATTTTTTCGAATTATATATTCTACACGATCTTCTTCAATGGTATTAATATAAATTATTGGATAACGAGCCTTTAAAAAAAGAGCTAATTCATCATTAAATTTCATAAAACAAGTAATCAAAAATTTAGTTTATTAAATTAGTATTATATTAATTTTAAATAAAAAATTATTTATTATTAGAGTAATTCAAAATAATTACTCTAATAATTAACAGTTTATTTTTGAATCGTTAATCTATTACGACCTTTTTTGCGTCTAGTTCGAATTGTTTTTCGACCTTGTGGAGTTGACATACGTGCACGGAAACCTGATACTTTTAAAACCGAATAACGTCCTTTATTCGAAAGTGTTCGTTTTGTCATATTAATTTAATTTATTTTAAGTTGATCTTTTTTTCATTTAATTTGAATTTAAATAACAGATGATCTTATTAGATCATAAATTACTAAATGTCTTAACAGCTCTTCTCGATTTTTAAATAGCATATATGCTTCTTGTTTATATTCATACAATGGATTTTTTTGGCCATATCCACGCCAACCGACTGCTTCACGTAATAATGATAGTTTTTGTAAATATTCACGCCAAATTCGATCAGTATTAATTAAAATAGCAGTTCTTTCTAAAGTTTCAAGTATTCCAACACCATATACCGAAAGTTCAGCTTTTTTAGCCTGATAAGTTAACCAGAATTCACTGAATAAATAAAGTTTTATCTCCGATGAACTAAATTCCTTTGGTACCGAATTAAAATCACTACTGTACCTTAATGCTAAATCTCGTCCAAAGAAATTTTCAATCAATGGAATGGTTTTATCATTTAATTCTAATAATAAGTCTGTAATAACCTGTTCACCATGTGCAAAAATATTTTTTTGAACAGAAACACTTTCTAAGATTTGACGTCTTTCGTGATAAACAATTTTTCGTTGTTTATTTAAGATATCATCGTAGTCAAATAGATTTTTTCGTTGTTGATAAGCTCTTTCTTCTACTCGTTCCTGAGCGGAATCCAAACTTTTTGTAATCAAATTAGACTGTAATGGTTCTCCATCACCAAGTTGAGTTTGCATGAAATTTTGAATTTTGGGTCCACCAAATAAACGTAATAAATTGTCATCCAAACTTAAATAAAAGATTGATGTTCCAGGATCGCCTTGTCGACCACATCTACCACGTAATTGATTATCTACTCTTCGTGATTCATTTCTTTCTGTACCAATAATATATAACCCACCTAAATTTTTAACAATTTTATTTTCTTGTTCTTGGTGTTTTTTACTATATTCTGTTAATTCATTAATTAAGAATCTAATAGAAGATTGATAAGAAATAGTAGAAATTGAGATTCGATCATTTTCTTGTAGAATTCTTAATATATCAGTATCTGATAGTTCTAAAAATTCTGGATCATTAGATAATGATAAGAGAACACTTAAGAATTTCTGAGAGCATCCTTCATATTCATTTAGCAATTGAGATTGGAAAATATTATTTTTTTTCGAAAGAGCAGAATTTTTTGCTAATGCTAAGATATTATATAGTTTTCTCTGAACTTTGAAGTTAATATTTCCACCTAATATAATATCAGTCCCACGACCTGCCATGTTGGTAGCAATTGTAATACTACCTTTTGCACCAGCTTGAGCAACAATTTCTGATTCTCGTCTTACATTTTCAGGTTTAGCATTTAGAATTTCATAAGACAACTTATACTCATTTAATAATTGAGCTAGCATTTCCGATTTTTCAACCGTTGTAGTTCCTACTAAGATAGGTTGTCCTGTTGCAGCTATCTTATTACAAGTTTGACTGATGGCATCCCATTTTGAAAACTGATCTTTAAAAATAAGATCTGGTAAATCCTTTCGTAAAATCGGTTTAGCAGTAGGGATCTCTTTAACTGATAATTTATAAATTTTTTCAAATTCAATTTCAGCAGTTTTTCCAGTACCAGTCATTCCAGCTAATTTTGGATAAAGCAAGAAGAAATTTTGATACGTTATTGAAGCTACTGTTTGAGTTTTTTGACGAATTGACAGTTTTTCTTTCGCTTCAATGGCTTGATGTAATCCATCACCCCACCGACGATCAGGCATAATTCTACCAGTAAATTCATCAACAATAACAATTCGATTATTTTGAACAATATAATGAACATTTTTAAAGAATAAAGCCTTAGCTTTCAGAGCATTCATTACATAAGGAATCCATGGATCCTTTGGATCATAAAGATCCTGAACACTCAACATTTCTTCAGCTTGTATACTTCCATTTTCAGTTAAAACAACATTTTTATTTTTTTCATCAATTGTATAATGAAGATTAACCTGCAAATACTCTGTAATTTCTGCCGCTAAAATATATTTTTTAACTGGAGTATCAATATTGTTTGAAATAATTAATGGTGTTTGAGCTTCATCAATCAAAATAGAATCAACTTCATCAATAATACAATAATTAAACGGTCGTAAAACTACTTCTGTTAAATTTAATGCCATATTATCTCGTAAATAATCGAATGTTAATTCATAATTTGTTACATAAGTAATATCTGCATTATAATTTTCTCTCCGTTCTGAATTTGACATACCTTCTTGGATTAAACCAGTATCTAAACCAAGAAATCGATAAACTTGGCCCATCGATACCTGATCACGGTTTGCTAAATAATCATTTACTGTTACAATTTGGACACCTTTTTTTGTCATTGCATTTAAAACTGCTGGTAAAGTTGCTACCAGTGTTTTTCCCTCACCAGTTTTCATTTCTGCAATATCTTGATCATTCAAAACAAGGCCACCAATTAATTGAACATCAAAATGTCTTAAACCTAAGGTACGCGAACTTGCTTCTCTTGTAAGTGCAAACGATTCAGCAATTAATGAATCTAAATTTTGATTATCTTCGTATTTTTTTGTTAACTTAAAGCTTTTATCCCGTAATTCACTATCACTTAATCTTTTGAAATCATTTTCTAAGATATTAATCTGATCAATTAAATTTTGATATTTATTGACGGATGAATTTCTCTTAAATGGGTTTTTTAACATTTGAAGATTATTTCAATATTTTTACACAATAATATTAATACGTTTCTGTTTTCCATTACTTAAATCAAATTTCACAACCCCATCCGTTAAAGCAAATAATGTAAAATCTTTACCACATCCAACATTAGAACCAGGTTTAAATTTCATTCCTCGTTGACGAATTAAAATATTCCCTGCTCTAACTTTTTCTCCACCAAATCTTTTAACTCCTAAACGTTTCGCGTTAGAATCTCGACCATTTTTTGTGCTTCCTGCACCCTTTTTATGTGCCATAATTCTTAAAACTCCTTTTTTTTAAACAATACTAATATCTTCAATAAGAACTCGAGTTAACTCTTGTCGATGACCTTGTTTTTTTCTAGTCTTTTTTTTAGGTCTCATTTTATAAACAATTGTTTTTTTGCCTCTTAAATGTTCTAAAATTTTTCCTTTAATTGTAACACTATCTAAATATGGTTGACCAATTAACAGATTTCCTTCATCGTTTAATAATAAAACACGATTTAAAGTAATTTGTTTCCCTAATTCTGTAGGAATTCGGTTAAAATCATAATATTTACCTGTTTCAATCCAAAATTGTCTTCCACTTATTTCGACAATTGCATATTTCATAACTTAAATTAATTTATTTTTATTTAATCCTATAATACTAGAAAATTTTTGAAATCGTCAACTTTTACAAATATCTTTTAATTTTCTATTGTACGTTTTAATGTGTCTAACTCATTATAAAATAAATCAAATGCTTTTGATTTATAAGATTCAGGATTACTAATTATCGATAAAGTTCTAGTTATTCGAATATTTTCAATTTTAAGAATTTCAATAGTTTTTAATTCAACTTCTTTTTCAATCGCTGACGAAGAAACAAATGCAGCCCCTAATCCTAAACTAACCGCAGTTTTAATACCTTCAATAGAATTAAACTGCATTATAATTTTTAACTGTTTTGTTTCGATTCCATTCTGAATCAAAATGTTATCAATAAATTTTCGTATTGTAGAATTCGAGTTTAATGTTATAAAATTTAAATAATATAAATTTTCTTTGTTTATTTTTTTCTTTTTAGCAAATGGATGGGATTTTGAAATTATCAAACTTAATTCATCTTCAACAAAATCTTTTATAGTAAGATTTTTTTTGAGTTCATTCGGTATTTCACCTCCTACAACTGCAATATCAATTTCACGATTTAATACATTATTGGCAATTAATCGAGTAGAATTTACTTGAACTTTTAGATCAATTTGAGGATAATTTTGTGCAAAAAGAGCTAAAACTCTCGGCATTAAATAAGTTCCAATCGTTTGGCTCGCTCCAACTGTTAAATTTCCCCGGTCGCCATTTTTTAAATCAATTAATGCTCGACAACTTTCTTCACATAAAGCTAATATTCGTTCCGAATATTGTAAGAAAACCTTTCCATTTTCAGTCAATGAGATTTTATTATTTTCTCGATTTATCAATAATATATCAAGATTTTTTTCTAGTGTTTTAATTTGTTTACTTAATGATGGTTGAGATAGATATAGAACTTCTGCTGCTTTGGTAAAATTTTTTTCGGTAGCAACAGCTTTTAAGATTCGTAATTGTTGCAAAGTAAAAGGAAGCATAATTTTCGCTTTATAATTTTTATCTTCTAGTTTATAATATCAGAATACTGAAAGATGGGGTGTTAATTTGGAATTTTCATAAAAGTTAGCTAAGCTAACTGACTTGAATTATAAGATATAATATTAAATAAATCATAAATTAAAAAATGAGAAAATTTCAGCAAAATTTAAGTAATTTCAAAAGCGGAGATTTTTCTTCTCTTCAGCATAAATTTGTCTTAAATGAGATAATTGAAGATAAAAATTTTTCCGGCTATTATTTTAACCGTGTAAAATTTTTTAACTGTAGTTTTAGGGCTGTTAATTTTGCAGAGCTAGACGGTTCTTCTTTAATCTTTTGCAATTGTCAATTCAACGATACAAGTTTTTATAAAGCTGAATTAATTGAGATTCATTTTCAAAATTGTCAATTCATCAATTGTAATTTTAGGAGTTCATGGTTAGGTTCTGTTAGTTATATGAATTGTCAATTAAACAATATAGATTTCATATGTGCAGATTTCCTATGGTGCAAATTTGAAAAAAGCCAGTTATTTGAGATTTATTTCGATGCAAGTACGATCGAGGATTTAACAATTAAAAATTCAACATTGAAAGATATTAAATTTAATTATATCTTTGTTTTGAAAGTCGTTCCAAAAAATTGTATTTCAACGCTAAAAGAATTTCGAATTGAAAATTATAATCAGTTTTTAATAGAATTCGTAAAAGAGGAATCTTGTTAATAACGTCATTTAAAATTTAATTTAATTTGGTTTCCAAAGAATTCTACAGTCGCTACAGAAGTGTTCTGTAGCGACTGTAGACATTTCGAACCGGATCCAGACTTACGAGATGACACTGAGCTATCTGAAACACTATAGATAAATCACAATTGGATAACCCATAAAACCAGTTATTCTTATTTACAATATTAGAAATTCAAAATGACTTACAATCAAAAACGATATATAGAACTCTTGAAACGTTCAGAAGATTTTAAGAATCTAGGAAAATCATTTTATCAAGAAAGTAAAGATGAATATTTAGAATTATCAGAATATGAAGGAGCTATTCAATCATATCTATATTGGAAAAGTAGAACTCTATTTGCTCTACTTATGGAAAAATTCGTCAATAGAATCATTAGTGGTGAAGAATTTAGCGACAGCTTTCTTGAGCTCCGTCAAAGACTAATATATGAATGTGATAGTTTTCGAAAGGAGTTAGCTTCAGAAAAGTTAAAAGATTTTCAGCTAGATTCGAGATCATACGGGTTTGGTAGTTTGATCAGCTTTTTAAGGGCTGAATGTGATAATTTTAGTGAAGATTACCAAAACGAAGAATTCTATGATTCTATCAAAGACTGTTTTTTGAAACTACAAAAAGCTTTGAATGAAGAGTGAGAATTTCTCTCACTCTTCTAAATCGAAATATCTTGTCATTTCTATCTGGAATTAATTTTCTAAATCTTTATTTTTCTTGTATGGTTTACCCGGCCAGATCCAATCGTTAAAACTCTTACAAAAATACTTTCTTTAATTGAAGAGACTAGTAAATTTCTTCCAGAATTACTTGAAGATAATCCTTCCCATCTATTTCGATTAAATTTAATAGATTTTGAAACTTATTATAATAATTGGGTACCTGATAAACAATTTCCTTATTATTTTGAAAGTACCATTATTCATTTGATGCAAGAAGCGGGATATCAAGTTTCTTTAGATGAAGAAGAATCGAATAAAAAATTCAAATTAGAAAAAGTTTCTAATAATTTACAACAAATATCTGATTTGTTAAACAGCACGGAAGATCTTTTTGAAGAATTCCTCAATATTTATGACATTTCGATTTTAGATTATCCTTATTGGAAGGGTCAATACTCTTTTTGGAGATAAGGTTTCATCAAATAATTTTAACTGTTTTTTGATTTAGATCCATATGATCGAATTTGTTTGTTATTATTTAAAGTAAAACTTTACAAAATAGTTTAAAATCCTGAAATCTTAGATTGAAATTTAGAAAAATAAATTTATTTCTCCAAATTTCAATTAATATTTAATAAATAAAAGAATTAAAACTTTAGAAATCGAATATTTATGTTTTCAAATAATAATAAACAATTGATGTTAGAAGTAGAAAGAAAATCATTGCCTCTCTCAGCACTTTACTATCATTGTAATTTTCAGTTTTAGCTTCAAGGGATTCTTGAAATACGAGATCGTTTTTTGATTCAATAAATGAAGGTGATAAATCCATTAAAAGAGGATTTGATGCTTCTTCTAGTTGTACTAAATCTAATTCGATATTAACATCAATCGCTAAATCAGATTTTAAATATAATGTATATTCGTTTTGAACCCAATCTTTTAAATAATTATTTTCATCATCAGGGAATCCATCCACATCATAAAGGTCACAACCAACATTAACATTTGATATTAATATTGAAAGTGGCTCAGATTCAGGATAATTTCTAACTTCTTTTAACTCTTCTAAAGATAATTTAAATTGAATCATCCTTTGTAGTTCATAGGTTAACCCGACATAGTAATTATAAAAATCATCGTTATCGATTTTATTTTGAAGAAAGTTTTCAATAACAGCTAAAAAAATATATCTGCGTTGATACAAACAATAATTGAAAATTTGATCTGAATAATCTTTCAACTTCAACCGTTCAGATCCTTTTAGATATTGCTTTGTACGTCGTAACTTTGTTCTTTTTTGTTTCAGTTGTAAGTATTCTTCTGCATTGAAAGAATATTTAAAAATCATAATAATTAAAATTTATTTAAATTGGTTATTCTGTATCACCTAATTCTTCAATAGATTTTTTTAACTCAATGTATCCCTTAAAAGTAGGGTGATCTAGTAATCTTATGAATGAAGGTGGTAAATTTGTGTCTTTTAACAAAATTTTATTTACCAAAGTCTGATGATCAATTGATTCAAGTATTGCATCGAAAACTCTAGAATCAGAGTTTCTTGCGCAGATAAAATTATAAAGTGAATTACTCAATTCTTGATATTCATCAAGCGCGTAGGCAGTTTTAAATTTTGATTTTCCTTCCTTACTAGCTAATTTGTCAATATCAATCAAGCAACAGAATTGGCTTGGTTCATGTAAACAAATAATTACAGGACTGTACCATGGGATAAGCGTATCTTTGGTTAATGTATTATTTTGTTGAAAATCATAATTAGGTAAAATGGCACCTAATTTTTTATTTACTATTGTAAAACCAAATTTTTTGATTGTGGTTTTATCATTAATAAATTCTTCTACTTGATCTGTAATAACTTCCATCAATTTAATTGATTGAATAGTTGTTAAGTCCAATTGTTTTTTGGTAATTGGGTGATCTAGTCCCTGATAAATTTTACTCGAAATTAAATCTTCCAAATGTTTATGTTTCTTAGTATATTGAGAAACATGCTCTCCATAGAGGTGGAAATGAGCTGAACACAATCTATTTGGATTTTGAACAATCTCCGGGAAAGTTGAATCTAATTGTGCTAAATCATAATTCAATAATATATCCATTAATGTAAGATGGAGTTTTTGTGTCTCGACATCCATTTCATCATGAAGCCAATAATCTCGTTTCTCATACGCCCGTACTTGATTTGGATCATCTTGCGATTCTGGTTGATATGGCTCAATATTTAAAAATAATGGTTTATACTTATTTAAAAGGTTGTTTTCTCCTGGGAGAATCTTGTTAACAGTTTCCTGATAATATTTGCTATAAATTTTGGAAGTTTTCTTGGTTCTTTTCAGATCAGCAATAATTTCCAAAAACAATCGTTTGTTGTTATTTAAGTTGTAAATATTAATAATAATGAGCACCTCCTAAGTGGGTTTTATTATATATTTACTTTTTATTTTACACTTTTTAGTTCAAATTTAATCAAAATTTTTTTTTCCAAAATATTCTAACTTGATTTTATTGGATTCTTGAGAAAATTCTAGAACGAAATTTGCTTCCAATGGCTATCCTTTCCAAATACAACTAATCAACCTGAAGACATCGACAATTAAAATTCTGGATTAATTAAAGCACGAAATAATCTTAAACCAGTAAATGATGAGAAAATGACCCCTGAGGGAGATTTAATCAATTCATCAGAATTAACATCTAAAGGTCGATCTATTATTGATAAAACAAAAGATCGCAGAGCTGGTCCATTATTACAAAGTAAATATGAAAATAAAAATAAGAAATTTTTCCCAGCTTACGGTATGCAGCAAACTGCCAATAAGGACAAGCATACAGTTCAAGTGTTAGAAAAGTTGGGCAAAAATATTACAAAATATAATGAACTTTCAGAGTTTAGACAATTACAAGTCGATGTTACGATCGTTGAAGACCTATTAGCTCACCCACAAACTGAGCTTCATATGAATGTGATGGGCCAGGCTAGAGAACCAATTGCTCTGGTACTGAATCGTAGACTAGGTGATTATCCGCTTAAGAATCATATTGCTACGTTCGAACGTCGTCCAGAGATCGCAGAGTATAATTCTTATATTACTAATTATCTTGCATACGATCTACAAATTCAAAATTTTGATATGAGCAACGGTACTTCAATTACATATCAAGATCTAGTTGGAAATTCACACATCAACATTGGTCCAGTTTTTGGTTCTAATTCTAGTAAGATAGATTTGCCGACATCCGCACCTACCGTTGATGATGTTAGTTCTGAATTGTAGTATTATATAGTATAGTTTAAATTTAAATTTTAGTTTCATAACAAAGTGAATATGTCAAAAAAATTCACCGCTAAAGAACGAGAGAAATTGGCAGAATTGATAGCAGCTGATCTTGATTTTGATCTTGATATTTTGGGACCATCCAAAAATCCAAGAAAGTCATTCAAAACACCTATTGAAAAACTAAAGAACTACAATTTGATAGTTGGAGATTCAATCTTTTGGGCCTCTCGTCAAGCTTATTTGGAGGTGGTACAAAGTTTTTTATCGAAAAAAATGGATGGAGAGACTTTAACTTCCAAATTCTTTCAATTGAGAACTCAAGATATGATGAGTACAGATGAATTATGTGCAATAATCGAAGACCAAATCCTACCAATTCCGGATTTGTATTATACTTTCAAGGCTAAGGAGTTTAGTTCTTTAATTAATGAGCTATACTTGGAAATCGATCGATACGATCCGAATATGGATGATTGGGACTGGTACGATATCGTTTATAGTGAGAGCAAATTAAGATCGGTAATCCAGGAAAAATTTGTTCCAAGATTGCAAAATTGTTGTGATCTGAATGATTCATTCTTCCGACCAGAAGTGGACGTAGATCAATTAATTCGAAGAAGTTATCTTATATTTATAATGAGCAGTCTTGTTCTATTTACAAGCTTAATTGCTCCGATTGGATAAACATACCTGGAATTCCGAGAATTTCAATTCTAGACGCCTTCAAGAGCCGCTGAGGGCATATTTGATATGTTCTGATAAAAATATTTTTGATTCAAAATCCAGAATATTAGAATATTCAATAATTTCATTTCTAATATTCTGGATTTTGAATAAATTAAAATTACTTTTTTATATTAGTAATTGATTTTTGAGTTGTCCATTCAGTAGTAAAGTTCTGTCCGTTAAATAGATAAATCGTTGATACGTTTCTGTCGTTCTTGATCAGATAATTGATTAACGTAAGCAGAAGTAGTATCTAATGTATTGCAACAAGTTACAAAAATTTGCTAGTCTGATTTTAAATCACATAAATAAAAAATATGGTACAAGATTTGTTAATAATTATTCTCTTAAAGTTTCCATTTTTATCTAGTAGAACAAAATTTTTAATTTTCTATTTTTTTATTTTAGATGGGAAATTATCTAAAATAATAAAATTACTAATTAAATTATTTTGTTGACTCTGTAGGAAATGAATTCGTTTCAATTCAATTGAAACGAATTCATCCAGATAAAATATCAACAAAATAATTATAAGAATTTATTATTTTTTCTTTTATTTTTCAAAACTTTGGCATTGAACTATCTTCCCAGGAGGTCCCCCCCCAAGTATTGTCGTCGATTTATAACGTTTCACAACTGAGTTCGAGATGGATCAGTGTGGTTCCGCTGAGTACACTAAAAACACCAAAGCAAAATTAGTTCCCATCCTTTTGAATCAAAGGATGGGAACTAGTTATTAAAAAAATTCAAGTCCTCGGTCTGTTAGGACATCTCAGCTCATATATTACTACATTTACACTTAATGCCTATCAAACGGTTAGTCTTACCGTGACCTTACTCACTTTCGTGATGAGAATACTTATCTTGAGGTGGGCTTCCCACTTAGATGCTTTCAGCGGTTATCCACTCCATACATAGCTACCCAGCGTTTACCGTTGGCACGATAACTGGTACACCAGAGGTATGTCCTTCTCGGTCCTCTCGTACTAAAGAAGGCTCCTCTCAATATTCTAACGCCTACACCGGATATGGACCGAACTGTCTCACGACGTTCTGAACCCAGCTCGCGTACCGCTTTCATGGGCGAACAGCCCAACCCTTGGGACGTACTACCGCCCCAGGATGCGATGAGCCGACATCGAGGTGCCAAACCTCCCCGTCGATGTGAACTCTTGGGGGAGATCAGCCTGTTATCCCTAGAGTAACTTTTATCCGTTGAGTGACGGCCTTTCCACTCAGCACCGTCAGATCACTAAGACCGACTTTCGTCCCTGCTCGACTTGTAGGTCTCACAGTCAAGCTTCCTTATGCCTTTACACTCTAGATACGATTTCTACACGTTCAGAGGAAACCTTTGTGCGCCTCCGTTACCGTTTGGGAGGCGACCGCCCCAGTCAAACTGCCCGCCTGAAACTGTCCTTTGACCAGATAATGATCCAAAGTTAGAAATCTAACATTACAAGAGTGGTATCTCACTGATGACTCCAATATTCCCGCAAGAATATTCTCAACGTCTCCCACCTATACTGCGCAAATAAAGTCCAATTTCAATCTCAAGTTACAGTAAAGCTTCATAGGGTCTTTCTGTCCAGGTGCAGGTAGTCCGCATCTTCACAGACAAGTCTATTTCACCGAGCCCCTCTCCGAGACAGTATCCAAATCATTACGCCTTTCGTGCGGGTCGGAACTTACCCGACAAGGAATTTCGCTACCTTAGGACCGTTATAGTTACGGCCGCCGTTCACCAGGGCTTCAGTCATCAGCTTCGCTAGGCTAACCAACTTCTTTAACCTTCTGGCACTGGGCAGGCGTCAGCCCCCATACATCGTCTTACGACTTAGCGGAGACCTGTGTTTTTGATAAACAGTTGCTTGGATCTTGTTATTGCAACCTTAGAAATAAGGCACTCCTTCTCCCGAAGTTACGGAGTCATTTTGCCGAGTTCCTTAGAGAGAGTTATCTCGCGCCCCTTAGTATACTCTACCTACCCACCTGTGTCGGTTATGGTACAGGCATTTTCTTGTTTTCGACATTGCGAGCTTTTCTTGGAAGTCTGACATACACTGCTTCAATGCCGTAGCATCTCGTATTCACGCCTCAACTCAAAACGTTTTCTCCGTTTCTCATCATCTCGAACGTTTAAACCGGTAAAACCAATATCCGGCCAGCTTAGCCTTCTCCGTCCCTCGATATCAACAATAAATGGTACGGGAATATTAACCCGTTGTCCATCGACTACGCTTTTCAGCCTCGCCTTAGGTCCTGACTTACCCTCCGCGGACGAGCCTTCCGGAGGAAACCTTGGGTTTTCGGGGTATAGGATTCTCACCTATATTTTCGTTACTCAAGCCGACATTCTCACTTCTGCTTCGTCCATATCCGCTTCCGCTAATACTTCAACCTACAACAGAACGCTCCCCTACCGATATATTTTCTATATCGCACAGTTTCGGCAAATTACTTAGTCCCATACATTTTCGGCGCAGGTTTACTCGATCAGTGAGCTATTACGCACTCTTTAAAGGATTGCTGCTTCTAAGCAAACCTCCTGATTGTCTATGCACTCCCACCTCCTTTACCACTTAGTAATTATTTAGGGGCCTTAACTGGTGCTCTGGGCTGTTTCCCTCTTGACAATGGAGCTTATCCCCCACAGTCTCACTGGCAAATTGTACATCTAGTATTCTTAG